TGTTCTGGGGTTTACACATACTCATATGTTTTGTTATAATTGAAATTGAGAAATATTTTTTAATTGAAAAATAAATACTGATTAGTTCTGCTTCAATTTGTATGTTGTCATTAGGAAAACAAAATTTTAAATTCAAATCCCAGAATCGTTCTTGAATTCCAAGTAAGGAGTCAATAGTCAATGGTTCAAATTTCTCGTATGAAAAATACACATTTTATTTCTCAATAGAAAAACGAGAGAATGTTTTTAGCATTGTGTATTTTCAGATACTATACAATCAATCAAAGGGATGGATCAAATCCAATCAAAAGGGGTATTTCTTTTTTTTTTAGGAAAAAAAGGATTAAGGAAGACAGAAGTCAAAATGCAAGTACAATAAAAATTCCGTAATCCGGAAAAAATGGCACCTATTTTGTATCATTTTGGCGGCATGGCCGAGCGGTAAGGCGGGGGACTGCAAATCCTTTTTCCCCAGTTCAAATCCGGGTGTCGCCTAAATCACCAAAAAACTCGAAATCATAATCGATTTATTGGATTGGTTTCTCAATAGTGTTCGGTAGAACCCATTTTTGACTCTGCGACATTAATTCCACTATTATTACTGAGGAATAATTCCTTCGTATTTATAGAGATTAGGGGACATAATGCACATGGATATAGTAAGTCTCGCTTGGGCTGCTTTAATGGTAGTCTTTACATTTTCCCTTTCACTCGTAGTGTGGGGAAGAAGTGGACTTTAGAAGTACTACTAATTGAGTTCAGGAATCAAACCCGCTTGTTTTATAGATCGTTCTGCAACGCATTTTTAACTATTTAAAATAAAATGAATTTGGAATCCCATTGGATTCCAATGGAGTAATCTATGATAGGAATCATACTCTTTCAATCCAAAAGATATTTCATTGATTCCCGTCTTTGTACTTCGAAAAGAAAGGGATTCAGATGATTGGAAATTTATTCCAACCTCAAATTCTTCCGAATTTTTCTATTTCAATCAACGGGAATGGGCTCTTACTATCTTTATAGACGGATACTAAGGAAGACCGGACCTTTTTCTTTTTTTTTATTTATTTCCCTCTTGACTCTTCAAAAAAGAAGTCGTTTTGTTAAGCGTTTCCGCACTTTCTATAAGAAATGATATAGAGATAGTGGTTGTTTAAGGAGAGACTGGGCAATAATAAGATCTTGCCTCGGGCGGGTTACATATCGGGCATTTACCCTTTGGTTTCTATTCTAATTTTAGAAAGGCGGTTTATGCTTTATCGCCTTATTTCATATGGCGTTAAAAATAGGCGAGGTTTCCCCTTCCGTATTAGTAAAAGGAAAGGAATTAGAATCCTAAAATAAGAATTATTTCAGATTGAGGGGAACAAATAGATGTAGCAAATTGGGTCTATTGGGTCTTATGTCAATTCCATAGAATATATGGAATATATTGATATGGAAATGGAATTAATATACACATATAGGAAGAGAATATTGTAGGTTGATATATAGAAACTTAAGCGTTTATCTTTATTCTAGATTACAGCTTTATAGACTAAGAGATAGATAGTATGGTAGAAAAATGAATTTTTCTACCATACTATCTATCTCTTAGATAATTTCCGATTATAGTGTGCTCATTTCATTTAAGTTAAGACGTGAAATTGGATCCCTTTCATTTTACTTCGTAAATTTTTGATAAGAACTTGGAAGGAAAGTTTCATTCAAATTCATTTGAAAATTCAATCGAATTAATCATTTTGACTGACTGTTTTTACGTAAATGATAAGTAGAAAGGCGGTAGGAACTAGAATGAATAGTGCAGTAGCAATAAATGCAAGAATATTTACTTCCATAATCTCATCGGTTTTTTACTTCGCAATAACTCGGGATTTAATCCCCTAGAGATGATAAATCTTTCGTCTATCGTCTGTAAATTCAATGAATGAATTACCTCTCGATGATCTTGAACCGGATCACTATCATGAATAACAATATCTGATCTATCAAATCAACCCGCCGTCAAGACTTGAATAGTATAACATAGGAAGTTCTTTTATCCATACCGAATCAAAATTTGGATTCCTAACTCAATTACTCCAAAATGATATTTATCATCCGTTTCCTTGTTTTTTCTATAACCCACCTTGCGTCTTCCTTGGACAATCTTCTGATGAAGGATCATCAGATTGCCTTTCCACTTCAATTAATTACATAGTTCCAAACCTAACAAACAAAAAAAGCGAGATGGAAAAATAGTAAAAAAACAAATCAAGACTCCTTTTTGCTTTGGGAATGCAAGTATATCCCTTGACATTCTTTACTAGTTCATAGAAAGGGAAAATGGATTTTTGTATTTATTGGATCCGTCGGGACTGGCGGGGCTCGAACCCGCAGCTTCCGCCTTGACAGGGCGGTGCTCTAACCGATTGAACTACAATCCCAGGGAAATAAGGGATCTGGCAGAAATTTTGATTCTTTTTTATCTTCGTATGGGGTCTTTCTAAAGGACAAG